ATTTGTATTACGTCACAAGTAACTCTTTAAATATAGTATAAAAAACGAAACAGAACGAAAGATCTTTTCATAATTTTTTTATTCTATATTTTTTTATTCTATTATACTGATATTATACGGAATAGAATTACATAAATTATCAACAAAAAAATTGAGTTATTTTTATGAGTTTAATATGTTGATAAATATGCGGGACTAGAAATTCATTTCGGACAATTGAACCTTCTCAAATTGTTTCTTCTTAAGAACTAAAAAGATTTGTGCTAAAATAATAGATGCGAAGAAGAACAAGAGACCTTGGACACGTAACGGATCTTGAAGTACTATTTCCGCATCCCCCTGACCAAATCCACCCACATTTGGATTACTTGTTAATGGCTGATCAAGTTTGATAGATTCACCTTCTGAAACAAGAAGTTCTGGTCCTGGAGGGATAATATCAATCACTTCACGCCCATCCAATGCATCCACTATAGTTATTTCGTATCCCCCTTTTTCTTTTCGTATGATTTTTTTTACCATACCCGCTGCTGTAGCATTATACACATTATTATTACTCTTGCTCCCGTCAAGATAAATCTGACCCCTTCCCCTGTTCCCGCCTACGTATATAGGATATTTTAAGAAATGAACATCTCTCTTAGTAGTGGGATCCGGGGAAAGAATAGGAAAGGTGATTTCATTATATTTTTTACCAGGAACAGGGCCTACCACAAGAATATTTTTTTTTGTAGGGCGATAGTTTTGAAAAGACAGATTGCCTATCTTCTCTTTAATCTCAGGCGAAATACGATCGGGGGGTGCCAATTCAAAACCTTCCGGTAAAATAAGAACAGCCCCCACATTCAAAGCTCCCTTTTTACCATTAGCAAGAACTTGTTTCACTTGCATATCATAAGGAATTCGAACAACTGCTTCAAATACAGTATCAGGAAGTACCGCTTGTGGAACCTCAATATCCACGGGCTTATTAGCTAAATGGCAATTGGCACAGACAATACGACCGGTTGCTTCTCGGGGATTTTCATAACCCTGCTGTGCAAAAATTGGATATGCGTTTGAAATGGGTGCTCGAATTATTATATATATCATGATCGATATGGAAATGGATCGAGTAATCCCTTCCTTTATACAAGAAAAAGCATTTCTAGTTTGCATGGTCTAATCATTGATCCTGAAAATTTCTACAATAAGATTAGGTAGGTCACTCGCATAGTTCCCTATCCAAGGCGGGGAACCCCTTTTTCATTTAAGGGGGTTAAAAAGAAGGGAAAAAGAAAAGTTATTTTATTTTTAGCTAAAAAAAACTTGAAATTCAAATTGCATAAGTGAATCATTTTTTCAGTCAATCATTCATTGAATGATAAATCACTACAAGTGATGGAGATACGCGATTTAAATAACGGAAAATCAAATATTTTAAAATTGTATCTAAAATGACTGGAAAAGTGGAAACAAGGCCAGATATAATTTGATCATTTTGAGCAAATCCAAAATCTTTATAGACGAAACCAATCACTAGTTCCCAACCATGGGTTGAATGGAATCCTATACATAAATCAGTTAACAGAAGAATAGAAAAAGCTTTTATTGTGTCACTTAAATTATATATAAATTCTCGAACCAAAGAGTTAATAAGAACAAGTTCTTGATTACCAAGAATAGAATAACCGCTTAAAATAAAGAAACAAATTATATTTGTCGAGAAGTGCAAAATCGTATTCATACGATCTTCGTTGTGCGTTTTGATTAATTGGATTGTTTCTTTATAGATTCCAGTATGCAGGTTTTGTAGATGTGTTTCCGGACATTCCTTTAACATGTCATCTAAGAAAAACAGTTCTTCAAATTCTATGAATTTTTTTAGAATACTCTTTTCTTTAATATCATTTAAGAAAATTTCGGATTGCCCAGTATTCCACCAATCTATAAACCAAGATTCGATACTTTTCTTAAATGTGAAAGAGATACACCAGGGCAAAAAGACTATAGATGTAAGATATAGAAGGGGAATGAATGTTTTCTTTTTTGTCATTTTTCGTCTTTATTTAATGAACTCAACTTCATCTCATTCGTCAACTCTATATGATAATAACCTTTCTATCAAGCATAAGCTCTATTACAAGTCATAGAGCTTATAGATAAATCTATATTCTATTCTCTCATTTTTTTTACTTGCAGTTCGGGAGTTAGTCCTTGTCTTGTTTAATTTAGAAAAAAGAATACATAAATCGAATAAAAAATCGAAAGAATTCACTGTCAATTCAAATGCATAAAAAAATTATGTTTTGAAAGGATATCTATTGCTAAGATTCGAAGAAAAAATTATTACTTTTTATGAATACACCAAGGAGCACTTCGGGTTAGGAATATAATAATAGGATTTTGAAATCAAATAACGCCTCATCTATAAAAATGGAAATATTAAAAAAAAAACGTTTTTTTTTCTAAATATTTCAAAAGGTACACAAAATAAAAAATAGGACAATTCTGAAGCTTTTTGTGCAATTTAATTTCTAATTAAGTTCAATTCTCATCAGTAAAAAAGTGGTACACCCAAAAATACAGATAATTCGCCAGCTTTATGTGCAATTTGTGTCCCATTCAAATTATCTTCAATACGAGTCAAGGGAATAAACCCCTGTTCTATGGTTTCCAGATAAACAATACTCTCAAAAGTACTGGTACGAGTAAAAAGACCCTCTTCTTTAACTTCTGTTATTATTCTGATGGAGTGAAGCTCGTTCATAGGTATTTCGAGAATAATACGACGATTTTTTCCAGGAAATCCCCAACGAACAAAACGTACCTTTTTCCCTTTTTTATTGAAGATATCAAAACCTCCACCTATATCCCAAAAAATAATCGACCCTAAATAAAAACTACTAAAGAGACCCGCGATTCCATAAAAAGCCATCGTGGCCCCTTGTGGAATAAATGGAAAATAAATAAAGTCCGGAATAAATGAAAAATCACTAATTTTCTCATAAATAAAGAACAAATCCATACCAAGATAACTGGAAATTGCAACCAACAATAACCCCAATGAACCTAACAAAGTGAAAACGGCCCAAAAGAAATTGCTTGTTCTTCGAACCTCCGTCATAGAATATATCAGTACATCGTTTGATCGAAAGATTATACTCATTACTCTCCTTTTTTTGAATTTAGTATTTATTATAATTGGGGAATAAAAAACCCCAGAATTTTACTTTGTTTTCTGTATCTAAAAAATCTTGTTTTTTTGAACATGAAGAAATAAAGAAGCCATTGCAATTGCCGGAAATACTAGGCCTACTAGAGGAACAAAAATGGAAGGAAAGTTTATCATAAAATGGGTACCTCGATTTACTATTTGTACCTTATATATATTATTATTTTTATTTTTTTATTATTATTTATATTATTATATAAAGATAGTCTATAATCACTAGAATTATTATACTTAGTATATAATAATTCTAGTGATTATAGCTAAGCCAATATATATCAGAATATACCCTTTTTCAAAGAATTTTTGGCTATGCCTTATCATTTTTAGTCAAAGAAAAGAAATTATGGAATTGAAATAACTCACTCAGAACACCCTTTAAAAGATTACGCGGTACGATTGAATCAAATAAGCCCTTATGGAATAAATATTCAGCTGCTTGTGAACCTTCAGGTACTGCCTTATTCAATGTTTGTTCAATTACTCTTTTACCAGCAAATGCAATATAAGCATTTGGTTCGGCAATAATGATATCCCCCAACATGCCAAAACTAGCAGTTACCCCTCCAGTAGTGGGAGATGTAAGTATGGATACATAGAATAACTTTTTATTTGTTTGATAATCATATAAAGCAGAAGATATTTTAGCCATTTGCATCAAGCTCAAACTTCCTTCTTGCATACGCGCTCCTCCGGACGCACATACCAGAATAAGAGGTAAAAGTTGATTAGTAGCATATTCTACCAAACGGGTGATTTTCTCACCTACTGCAGATCCCATACTGCCCCCCATAAACTGAAAATCCATAATTCCAATAGCTACAGGAATACCATTTAGTTGACCAGTACCTGTTTGAACAGCCTCAGTTAATCCCGTTTTTCTTTGATAAGAATCAATACGATCTTTATAAGGTTCCTCTTCGGAATGAAATTCAATAGGATCCAGAGAAACCATGTCTTCATCCATAGGATTCCAAGTACCCGAATCAATCGAAAGTTCGATTCTATCTGAACTGCCCATTTTCAAATGATATCCACAGTATTCACAAATATTCATTTTTGTTTTAAAAATTTTTTTATAATTTAATCCATAACAATTTTCGCATTCAAGCCACAAATGTTTATATTTTTGACTTTCATCGAGATTATTAGAACTTTCTCCTATAATGGAATCAATATCATTTGTATCATTCGTACTAGTTATTATACTAGTACTAGAATTATCGCTTTCACTACAATTTCTGCCCTTCCCAAAAATGTAACTATAAAAATAACTCTCATTGTATTTGTCAATATCACCTAAAATGAAACTATCAATACAGATTTGAGAATGAAGATAACTATCAATGCAACTATTAATGCAACTATTAATATTATTGTTCCAACTAAATGGAGTCTCAGACATGTAATAATCATCATCATTCTTAGAAACAGTATTCAAATAGCTAGAAAAAAAACTTTCCAGTTCACTTAGAAAAGAATGATCATTGTTAATCCCCAAAGTTTGATTTTCAACATCTAAATAGATGGAATTTTGATTTTCAATATCTAAATAGATGGAATAACTATTCCTCTTATTATCCCTAACTAAAAAAGTTTTATCAGATAGGAAATCCTGTATGTTACGGGCACCTACTAAATAATCAAAAAAACTATAATGAGAATTCTCACTATCATCCCAACGATGAATTTTTTTATCTATATTGGTTAAAATTTTAGAGTGTTGGCTTAGACTGGTATTTCTAATAGGACCAAGACTATCCATTGATTTACTTAATTTACACCTGTATTCTACCTTCCTATTAAACAACATAGAATTCAACCACGATTTTTTCATCTAGTTTTTCCTCTATTTACACAAAAATATAATGAATGTATAGTCATTGGATGAAGAATAAAATAATAGAAATATTCCATTTTGAATATTCTATCTTTTGAATATTCTATCTTTTGAATATTCTATCTCATGTATTTACTATAAAAAAAGTATATAAATCAAATAACTAGGATTAGTAACTGAAAATAATAAAGAGCGAGTGGGTATTAAAAAGAAATGATAATAAAATAAAAAAGAATAAGAAACATTAAAACAAAAAGCACCTCAATAGGGATAATCTATTTCTCTATTTATAAGTCCAATTACTTCATTTAGTGACTTTTTTTTTTTTTCTTTTTCCTATATTCTATCTTTTATCTCTATACATTTTTTCATTTTGTTTTGAAGATCGATGAAAATTTCATTTATTTTTCTGACTATAGAAAACTACATTCTATCATTCTATATAAACAACAAGAAATAAGAAAAATTAGGTATGAATAGAACAAGAGAGCGGGGGGATAAAAGAGAAAAGAGTTTTATAAATCTATATACAAGTCATCCACACCCCCCTTTGTTTATTTCATTAATTGAATTTCGTTTGTTGATTCGAGCTAAGTTCCATAAAAACACCAGCCCTTTTTGAAATATCCTGAACAGTTCCTGTAGGTTGAGCGCCTCGTTCAAGGAAATATAGAATAACAGGAATATTTAAATAGGTTTGATTCTTTATTGGATCATAAAAACCCACTTTCCGAAGATCTCTTCCCTCTCTTCGGGATCGAACATCGATTGCAACGATTCGATAAACGGCTCATTGGGATAGAGATAGATAAATAATGCACCCCCCCCTAGAAACGTATAAGAAGTTTTATCCTCGTACGGCTCGAGAAAATAAAAAATTAGAATGTATGTAGAAAATTATGATGTCAAATAGATCAATAAAATCATCAAATCAATTAAACTATAACTTAAGTATTTTTCTTTCGTATTTTCTTTTTGAAAAAAAAACTCCTAATATTTATAACTCCATAACTCAAATTGGATAATTCTCAAATAACTAAAAAGAGAACAAAGCCTTTAGTAGCTATTTCATTTATTGAGTGGTCTCTACTCCCCTTTCTTGCCCGTGTTTAGTTTCTTTATAATTTATTTTTTAGAATTTTTTATAATAGAATTGATAAGACAATTTGAAAATGGTATTTACTTGTTCCATGATCTTTTAGCTTTTCTTTGAATCATTGGGTTTAGACATTACTTCGGGAATCTTAAATCTTTTCAAAAATGGCAGCAACATACCATTTTTTCTTTCTATGAAAGAATCCTACAAATAGAAGGTTAATTCCTGCAGCTACACTTTTGATCAAAACCGTTTTACAAATTCCAACCATTTTTTTTGAACCTTGCTCAAATTGGATCCTTTCTATTTTTCTATCAAAAATATACTTACGAAGTTTTTCTAACTTATTAATTTTCACTAACCTTAGATACTTGCCCCTGAGAAATGAAGAAACTCGAGCTCCATCATGTACTATTTACATCATCAACTTACATCATCAACTGCTTTCCCGTCCCCAAAACAATAAGTTCTAGTGGAACAGAACAAACGATGTCGAGTCAAGAGCATGTTCATTTCTCTATACTATAAAAAATGGCGGATGTAAGAATCCACAGCTAATCTAATCATGTCTTTCAAGTCGCACGTTGCTTTTTACCACATCGTTTCAAACGAAGTTTTACCATAACATTCCTTTAGCTTGGATCCAGTATGTAATTGATTCAATTATGGAATCGTGAATAGTCATTGATTCAATCTATACACAATAATCTATCCTTTTTAAGTCGCGGTTTTTCTTCTATATAACGAAAACTTTTTTTAAAGTAAAGACGTAAATGAAAATTAACTCGGTATTTTATCAATCTACTTTCTACTCTCTTTTTAGAATTTGTAAAGTAGAAAAATGGTAATTTAAAAATATTAGAAAAAAAGAAAAAAAAATATGAAAAAATTATAAAATTAGAATAGATATAGATAATGAAATGATTACATTTCCATTAAAACAATGATTATACAAAAAAGAAAGTAAGAAAAACTCGACTTGTTTTTGAATCCACATATTCGAAAGCAAGTCGATTTAGATTAGAGACGAATAATTCAAAAAGGGGGATAATTTTAATTCTGATATACAATCTGTATTCCAATATGATATACATCATGAATGGTCTGGGACGGAAGGATTCGAACCTCCGAATAGCGGGACCAAAACCCGTTGCCTTACCACTTGGCCACGCCCCATTTTCCCACTGGGCCACGCCCCATTTTCTATTTTATACTAAAAAACACTATTATTGATATTGGTTGTTCGTTAATTCCAGTTCATAAATTTCTATAGAAAAATTTGTTGCTAGTATTTTTATCTGCGTATCTACATAATCTATCTATATACAGATAGGATAAGACTAAATTTATTGATCATTACGTACAATTCTATTAAGATATTGTTATAGAAGTGTGATTTCTTCTATTTTTTTATTTCAGAATAAAAAAATAAAAAGATTTTGAACTGGATAAGTTCAAATCAAAGAAGGATTTTTGGATGGTTTTATCTTATTTGATTCATTTTTTTTAGTTTTATTCATAAATTAATATTAATTTATTTTCATTTTTATTGTATTTTATATATATATAAAATACAATAAAAATGAAAATTCTAATTCAAAAAAAAAAACAAAAATAATTTTTATTTTCTTAAAGAACAAAATGTTTGTTATGCTTAATATCTTTAATTTGGTCTGTATTTGTATTCACTCTGTCCTTTATTCAAGTAGTTTTTTCTCGGCGAAATTGCCCGAAGCCTACGCTTTCTTGAATCCAATTGTGGATATTATGCCAGTAATACCCTTACTCTTTTTTCTTTTAGCTTTTGTTTGGCAAGCTGCTGTAAGTTTTCGATGAGATCTGTAATTTGAGTAATGTCTTAAAAAAAATTCAGAATTTATCAGAAAACTAAAATTCGAACATTTTAACAATTTAAAAGATCAAATAAGTCTTACAGTGTGAATTATCGATTCCAATATTGAAATTTTTGGATATATACGAAAAAATACGGACCATCTCATCATCTACGTTTTGCCAATTGAGAAATCCTAATCCTATTATTCGATTTGAACCCATCACCAATATAATACCTAGATTATAGATATGAAAGAAGATTTTTGGTAAAAGTAATTATTGATAATTTGTAATAAAAGACTCGACTCTTACTACAAATCCATTTTCTAAACTTATCTTATATATCTCCTCACAAAAACTTCATTTTTTAGAAACTTAGTATTAAAAGAAACAAAATGTGTTGTAATATAAGAGAATCTATTCTCTTTCTTTGTCGTTTTTTAATTATCTTGGAGATTTTATAATGCTTACTCTAAAACTATTTGTTTACACGGTAGTGATATTCTTCGTTTCTCTTTTCATCTTCGGATTCCTATCTAACGATCCAGGACGTAATCCAGGGCGTGAAGAATAAGAAAAAGGTGGATTCTGTGTTTTTCTTGCTTGTGCTGGATTTTGAAATATTTTTAGGATTTTCTCTATTTTAACATCTTTAACTAGTAAATAAAAAAAATCAAACAAACAAGGAAAACAAAAGAAGTTCAACAAAAAATATCAAATTATCAACGGAAACGGAAAGAGAGGGATTCGAACCCTCGGTACAAAAATTTGTACAACGGATTAGCAATCCGACGCTTTAGTCCACTCAGCCATCTCTCCCCAATTGAAAAATTGAATTACTTTGTTTATGTTATATCACATAAACAAGAAGAGCAAAAAATGGAGCTTGAAAAAAAAAAAAGACTTCTTTTTATCTTATTTTTTATCTTATCTCTTTTTTTTCGATTTGATTTCGATTCATTATTATATTCTATATTCTTCTATTTTTTAGTTTCCTTTTTTATTTTTCTACAGCCAAAGAGCCCGGCCAGTACCTAGTCGGGCTCTTTTTATTCCCATGAATATTGAATATGATTTATTTGAATTGAATGTACTTTATTCGATTCGAAAAAAATACTTGTAATTAAAACACGATCAAACATAAATAAGAGATACAGATTGATTCCTATGATATGAAATCAAAAAAAATCAGATAATATCAAAATGTCCTTTTTTATGGCTCCTTCTCTTTTTTTCTGGTAACGTAAATTTTATTTTTATATTAAATTATATATATGATATGTTAAAAAAATATGTTAATTAAAAAAAATACCTTCAGCAAAAACAAAATCCAAAAATGTAATTCACCTTATTAGAATATTGAATATTATGCCCCTCTATTTCTTTTTTTATTTTGTCTGATTGCTTTGTTCGGCAAAAGATACAATAATTGTATTGTAGCGGGTATAGTTTAGTGGTAAAAGTGCGATTCGTTCCATGGACCCCTAAATAGTTAAGGGATCCCCCGTTTGATTCATATCCCGATCAAAAACTTTATTTTTTACTTAAAGGGAATCCTTTATACCCTCAATGAATGATTTGCGGTATAATATACATTATCGTAATTTGTATACAAGAAGAATCAATTCTAAATTGACAACTTGAGTTCTAAAATTATGAAACATAAGTTTTTGGAATTGGATTTATAATCCGAATTTTTTTGAGTATGACAAAAGGATCTATGGAGAGATATATAGAAAGTTTATTTCTAATCGTAACTAAATCTTCCATTTTTTTGTATAGTAGAGATTGAAGCAAAATAGCTATTAAACGATTTTTTTAGTTTACTAGAAACATCTACATTTTTTTAGCTCGACAGAAATTTTCTGCTTTTCCTAAAGATTCTATTAAATAGAAATAGAGAACGAAGTAACTAGAAAAAAACATAGATTATTATAATACTGCTCTTCTAGAGGGATCATCTAAAAAGCAAGATGTTTTAAACTTATTCATACAAAACAAAAAGGCTGACATAGATGTT